ATCTATTACTTAAGTATTCTATTATTACAATTACATGAATTCCATTTTTTTTTATGCTTAAATGGAATCATGTAATTGTAATAATAGAATACTGTAAGTATATAATAAGAAATTTAATATGATATCTTTATCTTATTAATTTAATTTAATTTAATTTAATAAATAATATTGTAATACACATCTTATGTATTTATTATTATGACCCTTTAAAATTTTCCATGTAGGTTATTATACATCATATAAATAAAGATGTTAATTTATACGAATAATGTAAATAAATCTTTCTTTATAAGATCTTAAATTTAAAAAAGGTAAATATATATTATTAAGTTCTTATTATACTACGAAACGAAAGTTTACTTAAAAGTGTAAAATTTAAAGTTACTATTACCTAAATTAATTAATTGTACCAATAAATTAAAAGTTTCTTTAAATGAATAAAAAATTCATGCAGGAAAATGGTAAAATGCCTGATTTTAAAGGGTTATCGTGATAGGATAAATTATGTAATTTTCATTACTTTTACTATTTTTAATTTTTATCAATTACATTTAACAGAATTAAACTGTATCCTAAAATATCAAAAATTTGTGTGCACCTTACACCAAAATGTAGAAAAGTAAGCTAAGTTTAAGCTAATGGGTTCATATCCCATACATAGAGATTACCTCTCTTTTCTAATGCCCAATAATTCAACAAAAATCCTCTTTTTAAGAACATTAATTAGAGGTGTATTAATTTCATTATGTGCTAATTCATGAATAGGAGCATGAATAGGTTTAGAAATTAATTTACTCTCCTTCGTTCCCTTACTATCTTCAAACAAAAACATATTTTCAACAGAATCCTCTTTAAAATATTTTCTTATTCAAGCTATTGCCTCTTCCGTTCTCCTATTCTTAATTCTATTAAAAATTAACATTTATGAAATATTTTATTTCATAAAAAATAGAACCTGAAACAATTTTATTATAATTCCTCTTTTAATAAAAATTGCATGTGCTCCTTTTCATTGATGGTTACCATCAGTTGTTGAAGGGCTTACATGAATAAATTGCTTTATCATTTTAACGATTCAAAAAATTGCCCCATTAATATTAATCTCCTATATACTACTCAACAATTACTTTATTCAATTTATAATTATTTCTTCTGCCTTCATTGGGGCAATTGGTGGACTTAATCAAATTTCTTTACGTAAAATTTTATCATTCTCATCAATTAACCACATTGGATGAATATTAACAACAATAATTATAGGGCCCAACCTATGAATAATATATTTCATAATTTACACAATCAACATTATTTCAATCATAATTATAGCAACAAAAACCAATTTATCTTACATTTCACAAACCTTTAATCTATTAAACAACAAAAAAATTATTAAATTCACATTATTCATTTCCATAATATCTTTAGGTGGATTGCCTCCTTTCTTGGGATTTTTTCCGAAATGAATTACAATTCAATTCATAACCCAGAATTTAATAATTTTTACATCCATAGTCCTAATTCTATCCTCTCTATTAACCTTATTTTACTATATACGAATTATATATACAACACTCATGATTACAAACACAGAAATTTCCTGAACTAAAAACATCTACTCCAAATTTGATTTCTCAAAAACAATTATTTTTTCCCTTTCCATTACACTACTTGGAATATTAATTTGTACCTTAATTTTGCTTATTTATTAAGACTTTAAGTTAAACAAACTAATATCCTTCAAAGTTATAAATAAAGAGATTTATCTTTAAGTCTTAGTATTTATTAACACCTTTAGAATTGCATTCTAATATCATCCCATGAATATAAGACCTTCGACTTATTTTTGGTAAAAGAGAATTTTATCTCCTTAATAAATTTACAATTTATCACCTTAACCTCAGTCATTTTACCATTCCGTAATTGCAACGATGATTATTTTCAACGAATCATAAAGACATTGGAACATTGTATTTTATTTTCGGTGCTTGAGCAGGGATACTAGGAACATCTTTAAGAATTTTAATTCGAACTGAATTAGGACAACCTGGCTCTCTAATTGGTGATGATCAAATTTACAATGTAATTGTTACTGCTCATGCTTTCATTATAATTTTCTTTATAGTTATACCTATTATAATTGGTGGATTTGGAAATTGATTAGTACCTTTAATATTAGGAGCACCTGATATAGCTTTTCCCCGAATAAACAACATAAGTTTTTGACTTTTACCTCCATCCATTTTACTATTAATTATTAGAAGTACTATTGAAAGAGGAGCGGGGACAGGATGAACAGTATATCCTCCTCTCTCGGCAAGAATCGCTCATGCTGGACCAGCCGTTGACTTAACCATTTTTTCCCTTCATCTTGCCGGAATATCAAGAATCATAGGGGCCGTTAATTTTATTACAACTATAATTAATATAAAACCAGCTCGTATAAATCAAACCCAAATACCCTTATTTGTTTGATCGGTTGGGATTACTGCACTTTTACTATTACTATCCTTACCTGTTCTTGCAGGAGCTATCACTATACTTTTAACTGATCGAAATTTAAATACATCATTTTTTGATCCAGCTGGAGGAGGAGATCCTGTTCTATATCAACATTTATTTTGGTTTTTTGGTCACCCTGAAGTTTACATTCTAATTCTACCAGGATTTGGTATAATTTCCCATGTCATTTCACATGAAAGAGGAAAGAAGGAATCATTTGGAAATTATGGTATAATTTGAGCTATATCTGCTATTGGTTTTTTAGGTTTTGTTGTATGAGCTCATCATATATTTACAGTCGGCATAGATGTAGATACACGGGCTTATTTTACAGGGGCCACAATAATTATTGCAGTACCAACAGGTATTAAAATCTTTAGTTGATTGGCAACCATTTATGGCTCAAAAATAATTAATAGTCCTGCATCCTTATGAGCTCTAGGTTTTATCTTCTTATTTACAGTAGGAGGAATAACAGGTGTAATTTTAGCAAATTCAGCTATTGATATTATTCTTCATGACACTTACTATGTAGTAGCCCATTTTCATTATGTTTTATCTATAGGAGCAGTATTTGCCATTATAGCTGGATTTGTTCATTGATATCCTTTATTTACCGGCTTATCTTTAAATCCAAATTGATTAAAAAGTCAATTTTTTACAATATTTATTGGAGTTAACTTGACTTTTTTTCCACAACATTTTTTAGGATTAGCTGGAATACCTCGACGTTATTCTGATTACCCCGATGCTTATACTTCATGAAATATTGTATCATCAATAGGGTCCATAATTTCTTTTATTGCCGTAATTATATTCATCTTAATTTTATGAGAAAGTATAATTTCCAATCGTCCAGCCATTTTTTCATCTCAAATAAATAGATCCATTGAATGAGCACATAATTTACCTCCAGCAGAGCATACTTATAATGAATTAACCTCAATTACTAAATAAATTCTAATATGGCAGAATAAAGTGCAGTGGATTTAAAACCCTCAAATAAAGTTTTTACTTTTTTTAGAACCATATGTCTACACATGCAAATTTAGGATTACAAGATAGTGCTTCACCTTTAATAGAACAACTTATATATTTTCATGATCATTCAATATTCATTGTTACTATAATTGTAATTTCAGTAGGATATATAATCTTATCTTTAATAATAAATAAGCTTATTGATCGACACACAATAGATGGACAATCTTTAGAAATTTTATGAACTATTCTACCAGCGATCATTTTAATTTTTATTGCTCTACCCTCCCTTCGAATTCTATATTTAATAGATGAAAATTCTAACCCCATATTAACATTAAAAACTATTGGACATCAATGATACTGAAGTTATGAATATTCAGATTTCATTGATGTTGAATTTGATTCATATATAATACCTCAAGATGAACTTAATTCTTATAATATTCGTTTACTTGAAGTAGATAACCGAACAACATTACCAATTAATACACTAACACGAGTTTTAATTACATCTGAAGACGTAATCCACTCATGAACAATTCCAAGAGTTGGAGTTAAAGCTGATGCTACTCCAGGACGAATAAACCAAGCAACTTTTTGATTTGACCGTCCTGGAGTATTTTATGGCCAATGTTCAGAAATTTGTGGTGCAAATCACAGTTTTATACCAATTGTTATTGAAAGTACCTCTACAAATGATTTTCTAATTTGAATTTCTAATATTATTGAATCACCAGATGGCTGAAAAGTAAGTAATGGTCTCTTAAACCATGATATAGTAATTTAACACCTACTTCTGATGGTTAAGAAGTTAGTTAAAGTAATAACATTAGTATGTCATACTAAAATTATTAAAAAATTAATACATCTTTATCCCTCAAATAATACCATTAAATTGATTATTATTATTTTTATTTTTTTCCATTTTACTAATTATATTTAATATTGCTAACTATTATATACCTGTTAACAAATCAACATCTTTACTACCTACTAAACTTTCTATTAAAACATTAAATTGAAAATGATAACAAACTTATTTTCAGTTTTTGATCCTTCATCTAATATCATAAATTTATCCATAAATTGATTAAGAACCTTTATTGGACTCATACTAATTCCAATATCAATATGAATAATTCCATCTCGAAACACAATTCTATGAAATTTAATTATTAATAAACTTCATGAAGAATTTAAATTACTAATTGGAAAAAAAAAAATTAGTAAAGGATCCACTTTCATTTTTATTTCAATTTTTTCAATTATTTTATATAATAATTTTATAGGACTTTTTCCATACATTTTTACTAGAACAAGTCATATAGTAATAACATTATCATTAGCTTTACCTTTATGATTAAGATTTATATTTTTTGGTTGAATCAATAACACAAAGCATATATTTACTCATTTAGTTCCTCAAGGAACTCCTGGTCCGCTAATACCATTTATAGTTTGTATTGAAACTATTAGTAACATTATTCGTCCTGGTACTTTAGCAATCCGACTGGCTGCTAATATAATTGCTGGCCATCTCCTAATAACCTTATTAGGAAATACAGGAAGAGCTATAACTATATCCCTTTTACCTTTATTAATTATTACACAAATTCTTCTTTTAACTTTAGAATCTGCTGTTGCTATTATTCAATCTTATGTATTTGCAGTTCTAAGAACCTTATATTCTAGAGAAATTAATTAATGTTAATACATACTAATCATCCTTATCATCTAGTAACATATAGCCCTTGACCAATTATTGCAGCATCAAGAATTATGATCGCAATAACAGGATTTATTAAATTTTCATATGAGTATAATGAAAAACTTATATTCTTAGGAATTTTAATTCTAACATTAACTACTATTCAATGATGACGTGATGTTGTACGAGAAAGAACATATCAAGGATGACATACTAAAACTGTAATAACTGGATTACGATGAGGAATAATTCTTTTTATTATTTCTGAAATTTTTTTTTTTATTTCATTCTTTTGAACTTTTTATCATAGAAGTCTTGCACCAGGGATTGACTTAGGTTCTTTATGACCTCCCTTAGGAATTATTCCTTTTAATGCTTTACAAATCCCACTTTTAAATACTACAGTTCTATTAGCTTCAGGAATTACAATTACATGAAGCCATCACGGATTATTAGAAAATAATTATAGTCAAGCAACACAAGGATTAATTTTTACTATTTTATTAGGAATTTACTTTACTATATTACAATTATATGAATATTTTGAAGCACCATTTACTATTACAGATTCAGTATTTGGCTCTACTTTTTTTGTCGCAACAGGTTTTCATGGGCTTCATGTAATTATTGGAACTACCTTTCTTATTACATGTTGATCACGAATATTACTTATACATTTTACGTCTAATCACCATTTTGGATTTGAAGCGGCTGCTTGATACTGGCATTTTGTTGATGTTGTATGATTATTTTTATATGTTTCAATTTATTGATGAGGTAGTTAATTATTTATTTAGTATAAAAAGTACCCTTGATTTCCAATCAAAAAGTCTAATAAATTAGAATAAATAATTCAAATTTTAAGTATTATATCAATATTGCTATTAACAATTTCTTTTATTGTAATATTATTAACAAATTTTTTATCAATAAAAAATATTGAAGATCGTGAAAAAAGTTCTCCTTTTGAATGTGGATTTGATCCAATCAATTCTTCACGTCTGCCTTTCTCTTTACGATTCTTCTTAATTGCTATTATTTTTTTGATTTTTGATGTTGAAATTGCCTTAATTTTACCTATGACAATTATTACTTTTAGATCTAATTTATTAATTTGAATAATTACAAGTATACTATTTCTCCTTATTTTAACAATTGGTCTTTATCATGAATGAAATCAAGGGTCATTAGAGTGAGCTTCTTAAAATAATAGGGGTAGTAGTTAAATTATAACATTTGATTTGCATTCAAAAAATATTGAACTATTTCAATCTTCCTCACCATAAGTAAGAAGCAAAATTAATTGTATTCAGTTTCGACCTGAAAGTAAGATATTTATATCATATCCTTATTTACCCATTTAAAGTAAATTGTTTCTTATTAATTAAAATAAGTAAGAAGCAAAATTAATTGAAACCAAATATTAGAGGTATATCACTGTTAATGATAAAATTGAATTTAAATTCCAATTAAGAAGGTGTGTTGAACAAATAAAAGCTGCTAACTTATCATTTAAATGGTTAAAATCCATTTACACCTTAATTTATATAGTTTATATAAAACATTACATTTTCATTGTAAAAATAAAATAGAATTTTTATAAATATTCTGTTTTCATATTCAAAGATAATAACTATCTCAATAACAGCTTCAATGTTATACTCTATATAAGATATTTGAATAAATAATAAATATAATTAAAATAATAATCAAGAAGATAATTAAATAAGATTTTAAATCATTAGTTTGAAATCATTGATTTATGTTTCCTAGTTTCATTAGAATATAATATAAATTTTGCGCACCAAAATATTCACTTCATCCCAAATCAATATATTTAATTGAATTTAAAGCAACAAATAAAGGTGATTGTCTAACTCCTTTAGTAAAAATTAAAGGCATAAATCATATTGAACCTATAAAAATAATTAATTTATAATAATTAAATAAATTAAAATAATAACTCAATCTATATTTGAATATAATTCTTCCTATTCATAACCCAATTAATCTAACAAAAATAGGCATTAGTTTTATTACAAATGGTAAACAAATATAATAAGGAGTTAAAAAAATTGTTCAAATTAATATACTTCCTCCAAAAACCGCAAAAATTATTAATCCTAACATACCAAATATTATTATTCAACTTTCTTCATTTAATTTAAATATTGGAATTAAATTAAATTCTCCCCACAAAACATAATAAAATAAACGAAAAGAATAACACACAGTTAAGCCAGTTGAAAAAAAAAATATAAAATACATAAATATATTTAAATTTCTTAAAGAAATCACTTCTAAAATTAAATCTTTTGAATAAAAACCAGCCAAAAAAGGTATTCCACATAAAGCAAAATTTGATACTATGAAACAAGCAGAGGTTAAAGGTATAAAAATTGATAAATTTCCTATAAAACGAATATCTTGAAAATTTTTTACATTATGAATTACTATACCAGCACATATAAATAATAGAGCCTTAAATAGAGCATGTGTTAATAAATGAAAAAAAGCTAAATCCGCAAAACCTAAAGATAAAATTCTTATTATTAATCCTAACTGACTTAAAGTAGATAGTGCAATAATTTTTTTTAAATCATATTCAAAATTAGCTCCTAAACCTGACATAAATATTGTTAACACAGAAATTACTAATAAAAATCTTAGTAATCAATTAGGAAAAGCTTTACTAAATCGAATTAATAAATAAACACCAGCTGTAACTAAGGTTGATGAGTGAACTAAAGCAGAAACAGGAGTTGGAGCTGCTATAGCGGCAGGTAATCATGCAGAAAAAGGAATTTGAGCTCTTTTAGTTATTCCTGCTAAAACAATCAGAAATGAAATTAAACATAACTCATTATAATTAATTATACAATCTAAATAAAAAATATAATTTCATCTACCAAAATTTAGCATTCATGCAATAGCTATTAATAAAGCAACGTCTCCTACACGATTAGATAAGGCTGTTAATATTCCAGCATTATAAGATTTTACATTTTGATAATAAATTACTAAACAATATGAAACTAAACCTAAACCATCTCAACCTAATAAAATTCTAATTAAATTAGGACTAATAATTAAAAAGATTATTGACAAAACAAATATTAAAACCAAAAAAATAAATCGATTTAATGTCAAGTCTCTTGATATATAATCTTCACTATATAAAATTACTAAGGATGAAATCAACATAACAAAACTTATAAATAATAATGATATTCAATCCAATAATAAAGTTATAACAATAGAAGAAGAATTTAATCTCACAATTTCCCATTCAATAAAATAAGTTAAATCATTTATAATACAATATATTCTAAATATAAAACTAATTAAAGAAAATCATATTAATAAAAAAAATCTAATAAAACATAATGATAAATAAATCATAACTTAAGATAATTATTATTATATCTATGACACCACAAATCATAATTTTCTATTAAACTACTTAAGTTTAATTAAAATCAAATTAATACATAATCTCTTTTCAAAATTAGTAAATTTAAAGGTACTCAATGTAATATCAATAGTAAATATTCACGACAATAACCTCTAATTCTTCTATAAATACCAGAATAATATACTCCATGTTGACTATAAGAATATAAATATAAAGTATAAGCAGCGCTAAAAAAAGAAATTAATATAAGAAATATTATTACAATTCATATTCAACCAACTATTCTATTAAGTAAGCCAATTTCACCCAACAAATTCAATGAAGGAGGAGCTGCCATATTGCAAGAAGAAAGTAAAAATCATCATAAAGCTATTCTTGGTATCAAATTTAATAAACCTTTATTAATTAATAATCTTCGACTACCTAAACGCTCATATCTTATATTAGCTAAGCAGAATAAACCAGAGGAACATAAGCCATGGGCAATTATTAAAACAAAAGTTATATAAAAACCTCAAATATTCAATGTTATTATTCCACCAATTACCAAACCTATATGGGCTACAGAAGAATAGGCAATTAAGGCCTTTATATCAATTTGCCGTAAACATATTAATCTAACTAAAAACCCCCCAACTAATCTAACTGATAATCAAAATATATTAATTATTTTGCCAATTTCTATTAAATATTCAAAAACACGTAATAATCCGTATCCTCCTAATTTTAGAAGAACACCAGCTAAAATTATAGAACCAGAAACAGGGGCTTCAACATGGGCTTTAGGTAGTCATAAATGTACTAAATATATCGGTATTTTAACCAAAAAAGCCATAATTATTCCTAAATATAAACAAAAATTGAAATAATTATTTTTATATACTAAAGAAAAAACTAAATAATTTATATCACTATATAAATATATAATTCCTAATAATAAAGGAAGAGAAGCAAATAAAGTATAAAATAGTAAATAAATACCAGCTTGTAAACGTTCTGGTTGATAACCTCATCCAAAAATTAAAAACAATGTAGGAATTAATCTACCCTCAAAAAATAAATAAAATGAGATTATATTAAATCTACAAAAAGTGCAACATAATATCAATAATAATAATAAAATTATAAATAAAAATAATTTATTATAAAATTCATAACGAATAACAGAATAGCTTGCTAAAATTATTAAAACACAAATTCAAAAACTTAATATTACTAAGCCATAAGATAAATAATCATAACCAAAAATATAACTTAAATTTATTCAACAAAAAAAATCAATATTAATTAAAAACAATAATGATACAAAAAATATTATATTCTGAATTAAATATCAGCCCCTTTTTATTAAACACATAGGAATTAAAAAAATTAAATACATTATATAACTTAACATTGCAATAAACCAAATGAATTAAAATAATCATTACCATGGGTACGAATTATTGATACTAAAATAGATAAACCTAACGCACCCTCACATACTGCAAATGACAGAAAGAATATCGTTATATATAATTCTCCATTCATTATTACTACATAATAATATAAAATAATAAATAAAATTAAAATAATAAATTCCAATCTTAATAAAGTTATTAACAAATGTTTACGTTTAGAAGAAAATACTCATAAACCACTAAAAAATATAAAATAAAATATTATTAACATTAATGTTTTAATAGTTTATATATCAAAAACATTGGTCTTGTAAACCGAAATTAAGTTTAATAACTTTTAAAACTTCAAAGGGAAGAAAATCTTATCATTAATTTCCAAAACTAATATTTTATTTTAAAACTACCCTTTGATATTTTATATTTTTTACTTAGAGTTAGATTGTCCTTAAGAATTATTTTTTTGGTTTTAGACCATCCCTTATCAATAGGGCTAATTTTATTTATTCAAACAATTCTTATATGTTTAATTAGAGGTTTTATATCATTAAGATTCTGATTTTCTTATATTTTATTGTTAATTTATTTAGGAGGTATATTAGTTTTATTTATATACGTAACTAGATTAGCCTCAAATGAAATATTTTTCTATTCAAATAAAACTTTATTAAGAATTAGCTCTTTACCATTATTTTTTTTTTTGATTTGTTATTTTGGTTTTAATTATCCAATAAATTTATATGAAAATTTTGAAAACAATTTAACTTTAAATTTGATTTCTAATAATTTTCTATTAAAAATATATAATAAACCCATTAATATAATTACAATTTTAATTGCAACATATTTATTTTTATCTTTGATTGCAGTAGTAAAAATTATTAGTATTTATAATGGACCTCTCCGTCAAATAAATTAATGAATAAACCTTTACGTAAAATTCATCCATTAATTAAAATTTCTAATAACGCTTTAGTAGATCTACCAACACCTTCTAATATTTCATCTTGGTGAAATTTTGGATCCCTTTTAGGTTTATGCTTAGGTATTCAAATTATAACTGGCCTATTTTTAGCAATACACTATTCAGCACATATTGATTTAGCTTTTTTAAGAATTGATCACATTTGTCGAGATGTAAATTATGGTTGATTACTTCGTACTTTTCATGCAAATGGAGCTTCTATATTTTTTATTTGTATTTATCTCCATATTGGACGAGGTATATATTATGGTTCATATAAATTTTATTACACATGAATAGTTGGAGTAATAATCTTATTTTTAGTTATAGCAACAGCATTTATAGGTTATGTTTTACCCTGAGGGCAAATATCTTTTTGAGGAGCAACAGTAATTACCAATTTATTATCTGCAATCCCCTACTTAGGAATTGAATTAGTTCAATGAGTTTGAGGGGGGTTTGCAGTAGATAATGCAACATTAAATCGATTTTTTACATTTCATTTCGTTTTACCATTTATTGTTACCGCAACAGTAATGATCCACTTATTATTTTTACATCAAACCGGATCTAATAACCCATTAGGTATTAATAGCAATATCGATAAAATTCCTTTTCATCCCTATTTTACCTTTAAAGATATTACAGGATTTATCATTTTATTTATATTGTTATCTATTTTATCATTAAAGGAACCTTACATTTTAGGAGATCCAGATAATTTTACACCGGCTAATCCACTTGTCACTCCGGTTCATATTCAACCAGAATGATATTTTTTATTTGCTTATGCAATTTTACGATCAATCCCTAATAAATTAGGAGGTGTAATTGCCCTCGTAATATCAATTGCAATTTTATTTTTATTACCTCTAATAAGTACTAATTCACGAGGACTTCAGTATTACCCATTTAATCAGTTTATATTTTGATTTATATTGATTATTGTAATTTTATTAACATGAATTGGAGCTCGACCTGTTGAAGACCCTTATATTTTAACAGGCCAAATTTTAACTGTCCTATATTTCATTTATTATATTTTAAATCCTTTAATTATTAATATATGAGATAACAATTTACACTATTAAGCAGTTATAAACTTAATTAATAAGCTTATGCCTTGAAATCATAATGAAAGGGTTAAAATCCCTTATTAACTTATCTTACTTATTTTAACCTTTAAAAAAAGACTCTCAACCCTAAATAAAAAAATAAAAAATTTAAAGATAATGGTAAAAATCTTTTTCATGCCAAATTTATTAACTTATCATATCGATATCGAGGTAAAGTGCCTCGAACTCAAATATATAAAAAAGCAATAAAAATTAATTTTAAATAAAACATAAATGAATTTAAATTAGATCCAAGAAAAATTACACATATTAATATTCTTATAAATAAAATTCTAGAATATTCACTTAAAAAAATTAATGCAAAACCTCCTCTACCATATTCCACATTAAATCCTGATACTAATTCAGATTCTCCTTCAGCAAAATCAAAAGGACTTCGATTAGTTTCAGCAAGACATGAAACAAATCATACATTACTTAATGGAAAGCATAAAAACATAAATCAAACCCCTATTTGATAATAAAAAAAATCTAATAATGAATATCTTCTGATTAAAAAAATAAAAGATAATAAAACTAATGCCAATCTTACTTCATAAGAAATTGTTTGTGCTACTGCACGTAAACTTCCTAATAAAGCATAATTAGAATTTGAAGATCATCCAGCTAACATTACCGTATAAACCCCTATACTAGTACAAATCAAAAAAAAAAATAAACCTAAATTAAAAGCAAATATGCCTCTTATATAAGGCATTAATATTCATAAAATCAAAGATAAAAATAAAGAAAATACAGGACAAATATAATATAATAAATAATTTGAAACTAATGGGTTAATATGTTCTTTACAAAATAACTTAACAGCATCACTAAAAGGCTGTAGAATACCTATAAATCCAACTTTATTTGGACCTTTTCGAATATGAATATAACCTAATACTTTTCGCTCCAATAAAGTAAAAAATGCAACTCTTACTATTACAAAAATAATCAAAATTAACCCTACTAACATTAATATAATAAACTCCCTTAACATTATACTATCTATGATAATTATCATATTATTTAGATTCTAAATCCACTGCACTTTATTCTGCCAAAATAGTTTATTTAATTAATAGTAATCAATTTAATAAAAATTATTTTAAATATCTGGTCCTCTCGTACTAAAATATTTAATTAAATTAAAGATAGAAACCAACCTGGCTTACGCCGGTTTAAACTCAGATCATGTAAGATTTTAAAGGTCGAACAGACCTAGTTCATAAACATCTGCACCTAAAACTAATCTTAATCCAACATCGAGGTCACAATCTTTCTTTTCGATATGAACTCTTAAAAAATATTATGCTGTTATCCCTAAGGTAATTTAATCTTTTAATCATTAATAATGGATCATATAATTAATTATAATATTAAACTTAAAAAAGAGTTTATTTTATCTCTTCATCACCCCAACCAAATAAATCTCATAATAATTAAAAATTTATAAATAACTTAATTAATTAATAAATTTATTAAACTCTATAGGGTCTTCTCGTCCCTTAATTACATTTAAGTATTTTTACTTAAAATCTAAATTCAAACAAAATTAATATAAAACAGAATTCACCTCATTCAACCATTCATACCAGCCTTCAATTAAAAGACTAATGATTATGCTACCTTTGCACAGTCAAAATACTGCGGCCCTTCAAAAAAAATTTTCAGCGGGCAGGTTAGATCTCTTAAATAATTCCAAGAAACCATGTTTTTAATAAACAGGTGAGTGAAATATTTGCTTAATTCTTTATATTAACATTTCATTCTAAAACAACTTAATAAAAACTTTTTTACTAATTAAATCATAATTACCAAAAATAATAAATTCCAATCAATATTTTAATATATAAATTAAATAAAAATTAAAAATCTATAAAAAATAAGAATTAAATTTTAACATCCTTTAATTATTAACAAATTCTAAATTCATGAAATCCTTATAGCCAAATTTTATTATAATTATATTTTAAAAAGCTTATCCCTTTTAAAATTAGAAATATAAAATATTTAAATATTAAAATACTTAATAATTTAAATCTCCTGAATTAAATTCATTTATTAAAAAACTAGATATCCTTAAAAACGATTAACATCTCATTACCAACTAATAATTACTAATATTTATAAAACAATAACTAGCACACTTAATTAAATCTTTTAAATTCGAGAATATAAATATTTATAATTCATTTTAATATATTCTGATACACAAGATACAATCAATAAAATTACCTTTAATTTATTATAACTTTTCTATTAAATTTCATTCACAATACTATTTAACTATAGTAAATTTTATTCTATCAATTTATTATACAATAACTTTATTTTACTTAACTTATCTACCTGTTCATAATTTAAATAAAAACAATTTTATTAATATCAAATTACATCGAATTGCACGATAAATAATTTCAGTGTAAATGAAAATCTTAACTCTAAGTTTAATTTGATATCTATCTAGGTACATCTTCCGATACACCTACTTTGTTACGACTTATCTCATCTTAATAACGAGAGTGACGGGCGATGTGTGCACACTATAGAGCTTCAAATCATTTTAAAAATCTTTATAAAATTACAATTAAATCCACCTTCAAATTATTTTTAAGTAACTATCCATTTAAATATATTTTATTGTAATCCATTATTCAACTTATATATAACTGCACCTTGACTTGAAATATTAATTAATTTTATATTTAGAAAATTACCTGAAAGTATATTCATAAACAGCGATATACAAGAAAAATTTATATAAGTAAGGTTCAACGTGGACTATCGATTACATAACAGATTCCTCTAAATAGACTATAATACCGCCAAATTCTTTAAGTTTAAAGATTATAGCTATTAATACTTTAGCTTACAATTTTTACGATAAAAATAATAGGGTATCTAATCCTAGTTTATATTTTTAATTTCATAACAATCATACTAAAAATTATATTTTTCAAAATATTATAAATATTTCACCCTAAAATATTTCAATCATTATAATAAAAAAAAATCTAATATTAATTATTCAAAAGCCAATATTATTTAATTAATTTCATTGTATAACCGCGGATGCTGGCACAATTTTTACCAAACTTTAAAACATTTACTAAATCTAAATTAATTTAATATCAATAAAATTATTTACTGCAACAATTAAATCCGAAATTTCTTCTAGAAAATACAATCACAAAAATTTACATATAAATTAACGTTATAATAAATAATTAAAGCAAGAATAAAACTTATATTATATCTTTAAACTAAAAATATGGGATGAATGTTAAATTATAAAACTTAAATAATTTAGCTTTAATATCATAACAATCTATCCTAGTAAAATATTCTTAAACTAAAAATATGGGATGAATGTTAAATTAATGAGCAATTATGAACAGGTAGATAAGTTAAGTAAAATAAAAAAAGGTCCCTACCCTTTTTGAGAAATCAAATTTAGCCCAACAAATTCAATTTGAACAATTCTTCTAAACATTGGATCAAGCTTTAATATCATAACAATCTATCCTAGTAAAATATT